AAAATACCGAGAATACTAGTAATCAGGATCGATCTGACGAAGTGGCTTTGACGCGCTATTCGCAACAATCAGATTTTCGTCGTGATCTAATCAAAGGATCCATGCGAGCTCAAAGACGTAAAACAGTTACTTGGGAACTGTTTCAAGCAACTGTGCATTCCCCGCTTTTTTTGGACAGAGTAGACAAAACTTTTTTTTTTCCTTTTGACATCTCCGGAACACTGAGTTTGTTTTTCAGACATTGGAGTGATAAAGGCACGGAATTAAAAATTTCGAATTCTGAAGAGACAAAAGAAAAAGAAAAAAAAAAGGAGGCGAAAAGGCAGGAGAATGAGCGGATAAGAATTGCAGAAACTTGGGATACTATTATATTTGCTCAAGGAATAAGGGGTTATATGTTAGTAACCCAATCGATTCTTAGAAAATACCTAGTATTACCCTCATTGATAATAGTAAAAAATATGGGCCGTATGTTATTATTTCAATTCCCCGAGTGGCGCGAGGATTTGAAAGCGTGGAGTAAGGAAATGCATGTTAAATGCACTTATAATGGTGTTCAATTGTCAGAAAAAGAATTTCCTAAAAATTGGTTAACCGATGGTATTCAGATAAAGATCCTATTTCCTTTCTGTCTGAAACCTTGGCACAAATCTAAAATACAATCGGATCATAGAGATCCGGTGAAAAATAAAGGAAAAACGGAAAATTTTTGTTTTTTAACAGTTTGGGGAATGGAAGCTGAACTCCCTTTTGGTTCTCCCCGAAAACGACCTTCCTTTTTTGAACCTATTGGGGAAGAAATTGAAAAAAAACTCCTAAAAATTAAAAAGAAATGTTTTCTAGCTCTACGAATTTTAAAGCAAAGAACAAAATGGTTTATAAGGGTTTCAAAACAAAAAACACGATGGATTTTCAAAATATTTCGATTTATAAAAAAAATAATGCAAGAATTTGCAAAAGTAAGTCCAATTCCATTATTTGGCTTGAGGGAAATAAATGAATCGAGTATAAATAAAAATATAAATAGACAAAATTATACAATAAGTAATAAGATTATTCAGGAGTCGCCCAGTCAAATTAGATCCGGGGATTGGATAAATTATTCACTGACAGCAAAAAAAATAAAAGATCTGGCTGATAGGACAAGTACAATCAGAGATCAAATCAAAAAAATCACAAAAGATAAGAAAAAAATATTTATAACTCCAGCGCTAAACATTAGTCCTAATGAAACAAGTTGTGATGATAAGAAATTAGAGTTGCAGCAGGGGATTTGGCGGATATTCAAAAGAAGAAGTACTCGATTAATACGCAAATGGCACTATTTTTTGAAATTTTTTATTGAAAGGATATACATAGATATTCTTTTATGTATCATTAATAGTCTGAGAATTAATAGAAAACTTTTTCTTGAATCAAAAAAGAAAATTTTTTATAAATACAGCTCCAATAATGAAACAAATCAAGAAGGAATTGACGAAACAAATCCAAAAACAATTCATTTTATTTCGACTATAAAAAAGTCACTTTCTACTATTAGTAAAAAGAATTCCCCTATTTTTTGTGATCTTGCCTCTTTATCGCAGGCATATGTATTTTACAAATTATCACAAACCCAAGTTATTAATAAATATTACTTAAGATCTGTGCTTCAATATCACGGAACAATTCTTTTTATTAAGGATAAAATAAAAGATTCCTTTGGAACACAAAGACTATCTCATTTTCATTTGGAATCAGGACATAAGAAAATTAGCAATTTTAGACTGAATGAATGGAAAAACTGGTTACGGGGCCCTTATCACTATCATTACGATTTATCTAAGACTAGGTGGTCTCGATTAGTCCCACAAAAATGGCGAAATAGAACTCAAAAAAGTTGTATCGGTCAAACAAAAAATTCAACCAATTTTGATTTATATGAAAAAGACCGAATAATTCATTACGAGAAACAAAATAATTATGCAGTGGAATCATTACTGAATAAAAAAGATAAATTCAAAAACTACAAATATGATTGTTTATCACATAAATATATTCATTATGAAGATAAAAAGGGCTCATACATTTATGGATCGCTGTTACAAGTAAATGAGGCCCAAAAGTTTCTCTCTAATTACAATACATATAATCCTAATTTTTTTTATGTATCGGGGGATATATCTCTTAATAATTATCTAAGAGAAGATTGTGATACGCGTAGAACTCCAGATAGAAAATATTTTGATTGGAAAATTTTTTATTTTTGTCTTAGAACAAAAATAGATATTGAGTACTGGGCCAATATGGATATCGGGGCCAATATTAATAAAAATACTAAGACTCGGACTAATTATTATCAAATAATTGATAACATTGATAATAAAGATAAAAAAGATCTTTTTTATCCCGCGATTCATAAACAAGTCAACCCGTCCAATCAAACAAAAACCTCTTTTGATTGGATGGAAATGAATGAAGAAATACTAAATTGTCCTATATCTAATTTGGAACTTTGGTTTTTCCCAGAATTTGTATCACTTTATGATGCATATAAAATTCAACCATGGACCGTACCGATCAATTTACTTCTTTTAAATTGTAATGGAAATGAGAACGATTTAAATTTTAATGGAAATGAGAACGTTAGTGAAAAAAAAAAAATTAACGAAAAGCAAAAAAAAGATCCTGAATTAGAAAATAAAACTAAAGAAGAAAAAAATAAGCCAGTCCAGGGAAATATTGGATCAGATCCATCAAATCAACAAAAAAATGTTAAACAAAGTGTTAAAGAAGATTCTGATGGAGGATCAAACATTCAAAGTAAAAATCAAAAGAAATCTACGAAGGACATAGCTGCGGAATTAGATTTCTTCCTCAAAAGATATTTTCTTTTTCAATTAAGATGGGATAATCCTTTGAATAAAAAAATACTCAATAATGTCAAAGTATATTGTCTACTCCTTAGGCTGAAAAATCCAAGAGAAATTGCTATAGCCTCTATTCAAAGAAACGAAATGAGTCTGGATGTAATGCCGATTTCGAAGACTCTAACTCTTGCAAAATTACTAAAAAGGGGAATATTTATTATTGAACCTGCTCGGCTATCTATAAAATGGGATGGACAATTTATTATGTATCAAACCATAGCTATTTCGCGGGTGCATAAAAATAAGCACCAAACCAAAACGAATCAAAAATGCCAAGAAAAAATAAATGTTGATAAGACCGGTCGTGATAAATTTATTGCACAACATGAAAAGTTGGTTGGAAATAGAAACAAAAATCATAACGATTTGCTGGTTGTTGAAAATATTTTATCTCCTAAACGTCGTAGAGAATTGAGAATTCGAGTTTGTTTAAGTTTAAATTCGGGAAGTAATGTGAATGTTGTGAATATAAATACAGTATTTTGTAAGGGTAACAAAGCAAGTAACTGTGTTCAATTTTTGGATGAAGGTAAACATCTTGATAGAAATACAAATCAATTTATTAAGTTAAAATTATTTCTTTGGCCCAATTATCGATTAGAGGATTTAGCTTGTATGAATCGCTATTGGTTTGATACCAATAATGGCAGTCGTTTTAGTCTGTCAAGGATACGTATGTATCCCAGATTCAGAAGTAGTTGATGGTACATTTCCTATGGATCGCGCGACATATATGGCATATGAAGGCAAACAGATATACACACGCGTTGTGTTATATTACATTCTGGTAGATGATACTGATTTAATGTAATGAACTTATCATATCAGAAAAGAATCGGCGGACTTTTATTAAGTCCAAATTTTCTAGGTTTTGGGTACAAAATTTATCATCCATACCCTTTTTTGTATTCATATCCGAAAATTTGTAAATTGGATTGATTAATTGAATTCGAAAAAAAGAAGTATTATGAATAAATTAAGATTCTATTTTGGTGTATAAAAAATGAAAATGACTTATTATTATTACTGATCGATAAAATCCATATTTGTAAAAACGAATAAAAGAAGGGGGGGCGAAAAGAATTATTTTTATGGTAAAAAGTTCATTTATCTCAGTTATTTCGCAAGAAGAAAAAGAAGAAAATAAAGGGTCTGTTGAATTTCAAATATTCAGTTTCACCAATAAGATACGAAAACTTACTTCACATTTAGAATTGCACAGAAAAGATTATTTATCTCAGAGAGGTCTACGGAAAATTTTGGGAAAACGTCAACGGCTACTGGCTTATTTGTCAAAAAAAAATAGAGTACGTTATAAAGAATTAATTAGTCAATTGGATATTCGAGAGCCAAAAACTCGTCTAAATTAATTTGAAAATTCGTTTTCAGCAATTCATGGAATAATGAATCGGAGAAAAATATATGACTGTACCAACTGCAAGAAAAGATCTCATGATAGTCAATATGGGCCCTCAACACCCATCAATGCATGGTGTTCTTCGACTCATTGTTACTCTAGATGGTGAGGATGTTATTGACTGTGAACCCGTATTGGGTTATTTACACAGAGGAATGGAAAAAATTGCAGAAAATCGAACAATTATACAATATTTGCCTTATGTAACACGTTGGGATTATTTAGCTACTATGTTTACAGAGGCAATAACGGTAAATGCACCAGAACAGTTAGGAAATATTCAAGTACCTAAGAGAGCCAGCTATATTAGAGTCATTATGCTGGAACTGAGTCGTATAGCTTCTCATTTACTATGGCTTGGCCCTTTTATGGCGGATATCGGCGCGCAAACCCCTTTTTTCTATATTTTCAGAGAGAGAGAACTGATATATGATCTATTCGAAGCTGCCACGGGTATGCGAATGATGCATAATTATTTCCGTATCGGAGGAGTAGCTGCTGATCTACCTCATGGCTGGATAGATAAATGTTTGGATTTTTGTGATTATTTTGTAACAGGGGTTACTGAATATCAAAAGCTTATTACGCGGAATCCTATTTTTTTGGAACGAGTTGAAGGGGTGGGCTGTATTAGTGGAGAGGAAGCAATAAATTGGGGCTTATCCGGACCCATGCTACGGGCTTCCGGAATTCAATGGGATCTTCGTAAAGTTGATCATTATGAGTGTTACGATGAATTTGATTGGGAAGTGCAATGGCAAAAAGAAGGAGATTCATTAGCTCGTTATTTAGTCCGAATCAATGAAATGAAGGAATCTATAAAAATTATTCAACAAGCTCTGGAACGAATTCCAGGAGGTCCCTATGAAAATTTAGAGGTACGACGCTTTGGTAGCGCAAGGAATTCTGAATGGAACGATTTTGATTATCGGTTCATTAGTAAAAAACCTTCACCCACTTTTGAATTGTCGAAACAAGAACTTTATGTGAGAGTAGAAGCCCCAAAAGGGGAGTTGGGAATTTTTCTAATAGGAGATCAGAGTGTTTTTCCCTGGAGATGGAAAATTCGTCCGCCAGGTTTTATCAATTTGCAAATTCTTCCTCAGCTAGTTAAAAGAATGAAATTGGCTGATATTATGACAATACTAGGTAGTATAGATATCATTATGGGAGAGGTTGATCGTTGAAATGATAATTGATACGACAAAAGTACAACAAGCTATCAATTCTTTTTCCAGATCGGAATCGTTAAAAGAGTTTTATGGACTCATATGGTTGCTTGTTCCTATTTTTACTCCTTTATCGGGAATCATAATAGGGGTATTAGTAATTGTGTGGTTAGAAAGACAAATATCCGCAGGGATACAACAACGTATTGGACCTGAGTACGCTGGCCCTTTGGGAATTCTTCAAGCTCTAGCAGATGGGACCAAACTACTTTTCAAAGAGGATCTTCTCCCATCTAGAGGGGATAGTCGTTTATTCAGTCTCGGACCGTCTATAGCGGTCATAGCAATTTTACTAAGTTATTCGGTAATTCCTTTTGGCTATCGCCTTGTTCTAGCCGATCTGAGTATAGGCGTTTTTTTATGGATTGCAATTTCCAGTATTGCTCCTATTGGACTTCTTATGTCAGGATATGGATCGAATAATAAATATTCCTTTTTAGGTGGTCTACGAGCTGCCGCTCAATCGATTAGTTATGAAATACCATTAACTCCATGCGTGTTATCAATTTCTCTACGTGTGATTCGTTAGGATATTCACTTTTTTTATTCATCATTCGGGGCGATGAACTAAACCAGATAGTTATATGAGTGAAACAAAACAGCTTAGAAATGGGCAGTCAAAAAATTGAGTCTCATTCCCTAGGTACAAGAGTTAAGCAAAAGTAAACATAAACACTATAAACTGTTTCCCAAAGATTGGTGGATTAGTCATCATGGTTTGAAGCGGGTACAAAAGATCAACCTGTATGGAGTTTTTACTTTTTACTATTGTTTGTATTACTATAACTATACCAGGGGTCGAGCAAAAATTAGTGGACGGTTAGGAATACCAAGGTACACAAAGGATTTGTAATGGAGAGAATGTAAGTTATCTCGAGAGGTATTTCCGCATAAAAGGAATCCTAATGGGGACTTTAAGTTAGTAGAAATGATCAAGCAGTACTTCCCCACGATCCCGATCCAGAGTATGTTCCTATCCACTGATTAAAGAAATTACTATCAGGAACGAAGTAATCTTTTATTTTCTTTTTTCTTTATCCACTTTATGCATAGTAATACATAAGTCTTAGCACAATTCATAAACTATTATAGAATGTATAATTTTTTTTTTTCGTAATCGAAAGGTATGAATAAAAATAGTAGTACTAAATAAAAATAAAGACAAAGTGAAATTCTTCTAAAGGATAAGATCAATTCAGAAGCACTTTTTTATAGCAGACAGAATTGCATTGGTCTAATTTTGGACTCTCTGATGTATCGTTACTCGATCTACTCCACAAGCATATCGAGAAAATATCAAATCAGTCCTTATATTTTTTTGTGGCCGTCGAGGAGCCGTATGAAGCTGAAGTCTCATGTACGGTTTTGCAATAGCGAGGGGAACAGTGATGTTATCCTCGACTATGATTATCTAACAGTTCAAGTACAGTTGATATTGTTGAGGCACAGTCAAAATATGGGTTTTGGGGGTGGAATCTGTGGCGTCAACCTATAGGGTTTATGGTTTTTCTAATTTCTTCCCTCGCAGAATGTGAGAGATTACCTTTTGATTTACCAGAGGCAGAGGAAGAATTAGTTGCGGGCTATCAAACCGAATATTCTGGTATTAAATTTGGTTTATTTTACGTTGCTTCCTATCTAAACCTACTAGTTTCTTCATTATTCGTAACAGTTCTTTACTTGGGTGGTTGGAATTTTTCTATTCCGTACATATCCATTCCTGAGCTTTTCGGAAATAATGAAGTGTGTGGAGTCTTTGGAACGACAATTGGTATCTTTATTACATTAGCTAAAGCATATTTGTTCCTGTTTATTCCTATCACAACAAGATGGACTTTACCCAGGCTGAGAATGGACCAACTATTGAATCTTGGGTGGAAGTTTCTTTTACCTATCTCTTTAGGTAATCTATTATTGACAACTTCTTCCCAACTCCTTTCCCTGTAAGGGCATAGGATATTATAGATTAATAACTTCTCTCAAACAAGAGAAAGAAACATTAAATTATTCAGAGATATTCCCAATATGTTCCCTATGGTAACTGGGTTCATGAATTATGGTCAACAAACAGTACGAGCTGCAAGGTATATCGGCCAAAGTTTTATGATTACCTTATCCCACGCGAATCGTTTGCCGGTAACTATTCAATATCCTTATGAAAAATTGATAACATCAGAGCGTTTCCGCGGTCGAATACATTTTGAATTTGATAAATGTATTGCTTGTGAAGTATGTGTTCGCGTATGCCCTATTGATCTACCCGTTGTTGATTGGAAATTGAAAACGGATATTCGAAAGAAACTATTGCTCAATTACAGTATTGATTTCGGAATATGTATATTTTGTGGTAACTGCGTCGAGTATTGTCCAACAAACTGTTTATCCATGACTGAAGAATATGAACTTTCTACTTATGATCGGCACGAATTGAATTATAATCAAATTGCTTTGGGTCGCTTACCAATGTCAGTAATTGGAGATTACACAATTCGAACAATTAGGAATTCGGCTCCAATATAAAGAAACCACAGGCAACCTTGTTGATTCAATAACAATTACCAATTAGTAAGATTCCGTTTTTCTTTGATCTGAAGGAACGAAGTTTGCTTAGGCAATAACTAAGAATCCTAAAGGGAGAATCTCGGCTTGTTTTATATTGAAAATATATTCATATATCCGTGATGATTTCAAAATCGATAAATTCAATTGAATTTTTAACGGTTCTTTTTTGGTATAGAGAAACGGGATGCAATTAAAAATACTAAGTGTATCTATATCAACCAACATCCCATAAGGAGTTAGGATTTAATTAAATTAGAAATGCATTTATTATATTAAAAAATAAAAAAAAAAAAGGATAACGTTTTTTTTCCTGGTCTGGTCAATAAGGTCATGAAACATTTTGACTTATTTTAGCGATTATTTTACATAAAAAAATGGATTTACCTGCACCAATACATGATTTTCTTTTAGTATTTTTGGGGTTGGGTCTTATTGTTGGCGGTCTAGGAGTAGTATTACTTACCAATCCAATTTATTCTGCCTTTTCTTTGGGATTGGTGCTTGTTTGTATATCCTTATTCCATATTCTTTCGGACTCCCATTTTGTAGCTGCGGCACAGCTACTTATTTACGTGGGGGCCGTAAATGTCTTAATCGTGTTTGCTGTGATGTTCATGAATGGTTCAGAATATTACAACGATTTCCGCCTTTGGACCGTCGGAGATGGAGTCACTTCACTAGTTTGTACAAGTATTTTTGTTTCACTAATTACTACTATCTCAGATACGTCATGGTACGGGATTATTTGGACCGCAAGATCAAATCAAATTCTAGAGCAGGATTTGATAAATAATGGTCAACAAATTGGGATTCATTTATCAACAGATTTTTTTCTTCCGTTTGAACTTATTTCTATAATTCTTTTAGTTGCCTTGATAGGTGCAATTGCTATGGCTCGTCAGTAACAAATACTTAGATTAGAAAAGGGACTTCTTTTGTTTTGTCTTATATCATCTATTTTTCTTTAAATGCCGTTTTAAGGTCGTTCATGTATAAAATGTAAATGTTTTAGTTAGATCTATTACTAAATACCTTTCTTTAATTACGTACTTGTTATATTCTAGTCAATCGAATGGGTTGAATTATTGTTCATTCATATTGAAATGAATTTACTCAAGATTGAATTGATGAGGAGTAGTTCAATGATGCTCGAGCATGTACTTGTTTTGAGTGCCTATTTATTATCTATCGGCATCTACGGATTGATTACAAGTCGAAATATGGTTAGAGCACTTATGTGTCTTGAGCTTATATTGAATGCGGTTAATATGAATTTCGTAACATTTTCTTATTTATTTGATAGCCGCCAATTAAAAGGAGACATTTTCTCGATTTTTGTTATAGCTATTGCAGCCGCTGAAGCAGCTATTGGATTAGCTATTGTTTCTTCAATTTATCGTAACAGAAAATCAACTCGTATTAATCAATCAAATTTGTTGAATAAATAGTAATAATCATCCGCATAAAAATAAAGAATAGAATATTTACTTTAACTTTAATTGGTATGTGTGCCACACTATTTTATAAAAAAAGAAATCAAAGTATCTTGGCCCTCTCTCATGAGCAGATCCAGAAGTAGATTGATTACAAACTAATTCTGGTAAATCTAAATCATTGATTCGTCTGGTGTCTAAATGTATGATTCATTTACTAATTTACTAGATCGAAAATTTATGACGTTCAAAAAATTTATAGCTCCAATGTCACATTCAGTAAAGATTTATGATACATGTATAGGGTGTACTCAATGTGTACGAGCCTGTCCCACAGATGTATTAGAAATGATACCTTGGGACGGATGTAAAGCTAAGCAAATAGCGTCGGCTCCAAGAACCGAGGACTGTGTGGGTTGTAAAAGGTGTGAATCAGCCTGCCCAACAGATTACTTGAGTGTACGGGTTTATTTATGGCATGAGACAACTCGCAGCATGGGTCTAGGTTATTGATACGTTGCAAAAATTCTACTTGCATCTTTTTGGTTTCTCTTTACCGACAAAAACCCGTACTCTATAAATTCATCATTACATATATATATAAATATATTATAGAGTACGGGTTTTTCTGGTCAAAGTGTATCTTGTCTTTACCACGAATTATTTTCCTTGGTTAACAATAATTGTTGTTTTGCCGATATTCGCGGGCTCCTCAATTTTATTTTTACCCCATAGGGGAAATAAGACCATTAGATGGTATACTATTTGTATTTGCCTATTAGAACTCCTTCTAACCACCTATGCATTCTGTTATCATTTTCAATTGGACGATCCATTAATCCAATTGGAACAGGATTATAAATGGATAAATATTTTTGATTTTCACTGGAGGCTCGGAATCGATGGACTTTCGCTAGGACCCATTTTACTGACGGGCTTCATTACGACTTTAGCAACTTTAGCGGCTTGGCCTGTTACTCGAGATTCGCGATTGTTCCATTTCCTGATGTTAGCAATGTACAGCGGTCAAATAGGATCATTTGCCTCTCGAGATCTTTTACTTTTTTTCATCATGTGGGAGTTAGAATTAATTCCTGTCTACCTACTTCTATCCATGTGGGGGGGGAAGAGACGTTTGTACTCGGCTACAAAGTTTATTTTGTACACTGCGGGAGGTTCTATTTTTCTCTTAATGGGAGTTCCAGGCATGGGTTTATATGGTTCTAATGAACCAACATTAAATTTTGAAACATCAGCTAATCAATCGTATCCTGTAGCATTGGAAATAATATTATATCTTGGATTTTTTATTGCTTATGCTGTCAAACTGCCGATCATACCTCTACATACATGGTTACCGGATACCCACGGAGAAGCACATTATAGTACATGTATGCTTTTAGCCGGAATCCTATTAAAAATGGGAGCATATGGATTAGTTCGGATCAATATGGAATTATTACCCCACGCGCATTCTATATTTTCTCCTTGGTTGATGATAGTAGGTACAATTCAAATAATCTATGCAGCTTCAACATCTCCCGGTCAACGCAATTTAAAAAAGAGAATTGCGTATTCTTCTGTATCTCATATGGGTTTCATAATTATAGGAATTAGTTCCATAACCGATACGGGACTTAACGGGGTCATTTTGCAAATGATCTCTCATGGATTTATTGGTGCGGCACTTTTTTTCTTGGCAGGAACGAGTTACGATAGAATACGTCTTGTTTATCTCGACGAAATGGGGGGGGTAGCTATCCCAATGCCAAAAATATTTACACTGTTCAGTAGTTTCTCAATGGCTTCTCTTGCATTGCCGGGAATGAGTGGTTTTGTTGCGGAGTTGGTAGTATTTTTTGGAATAATTACTAGCCAAAAATTTTTTTTAATGCCAAAAATACTAATTACGTTTGTAACGGCAGTTGGAATGATATTAACTCCCATTTATTCATTATCTATGTTACGCCAGATTTTCTATGGATACAAACAATTTAATGTTCAAAATTATCAATTTTTAGATTCTGGGCCGCGAGAACTTTTTGTTTCGATCTGTATCCTTCTACCCGTAATAGGTATTGGTATTTATCCAGATTTCGTTTTTTCTCTATCAGTTGACAAGGTAGAAGCTATTTTATCTAATTACTTTTATAGATAAGTTTTAGCAAAAATACATACAATAAGATACAAATTAAGTTAAGTAAAATAAAAAATTCTTTTGTGTCGCTCGTTGTACAAGGTACAATGAAAAAGAAATAAACAACATTAAAAAATTCATTAGATACATTTGGAGTTTTTGAGAACCATTTGAATAAACTACTTTAAGTTTATGGTTCTCAAAAACTCTTACAAACTTTCGCTATATACGATATTCCCTTGTATTGTATTGGCAAGGCCCCCTCTTCTTCAATTAGATGTTAATGTGAATGAACCATAACTATGCAGCCCTATTCCTAATAGATTTACCCCAAAATAGCATATCCAAATTATAAGAAATCCCATAGAAGCCACAATTGCAGAATTTATGCTTTGCAAATTTTTCTTTGTTCGAGTATGTAAATAAATCGCAAATATAGTCCAAGTAATAAATGCCCAAGTTTCCTTGGGATCCCAACTCCAATATGACCCCCACGCTTCGTTAGCCCATACTGCTCCCGAAAGAATACCGATGGTTAAAAAGATAAAACCTAGACTAATGACACGACAACTCCAAAAATCTAATTGTTGAATTAATTGATACCTATGATAATTTCTACCCGAAATAAAAAAAGTGTTTTGTAAAACATTGCTTATTTGATTCACGTATTGGGTCTCGCCAGAGGAAAAGGGCCCAATTAATAAACGATTACCTTTATCAATACCAAAAATTTCTAGGTTTCTCCGAAATGTAATTACTAGAAGGGCTATTGAGAATAATGATCCACATAGAAGAGCTGCATAGCTCAATACCATCATACTTACGTGCATCATTAACCACTGGGATTGGAGAGCAGGTACTAATTTTGTGGATTGATGCATTTCAGTTAAAAGGCCTGAAGTAGCAAAGCCTTGGGTAAAAATAGCGCTCGGTGCGGTTATTGCACTTAAATGATTTTTCTGGTTCCTAAAATAGGGAACCAGATGAATAATGGAAAAACCCCATGAAAGGAACATTAATGACTCATATAAATCACTTAAGGGAAAATGCCCAGAAGAAATCCAACGAATAGCTAAAAATCCTGTTATACAGAAAAAAGTAGCTATCAGCCCTTTTTCTAACGAATCATATAGTTCGGCAATTTCGTGGACTAATAAGGTCATCAAATAAATCGTGATTACAATTGAAACAATCGAAAAAGAGATATGAGTTAATATATGTTCTAAAGTAAAAAATATCATAAAAAATCCTAAATGTAAATCTGGAATTTAATTCATTATAGGATTTATTTTAGTTCTTTTCGAAGATGCCGCCACTCGGACTCGAACCGAGATGCTCTAGCACTGCTTCCTAAGAGCAGCGTGTCTACCGATTTCACCATGGCGGCGTGTTCGAAATCATAATAGCTCATCCATATTCAATCGTCGAGATTGAAGGATTCAATTAATATCCTTTAGCTTTAGCAAAAATGAATAAAGACTCGGTCAATTTTCTATTTGAACGTTCAATAATCTTTACTTGGATAACGGTGTTTGTTATTTTTATTTGAATTTTCACAATGCAATTGTTTTTTTTGCGGTTAAAGGTAAGCTCATCCGGAATCTAACAGTGGGGGCTAGATAGTTCTGTTCTCAATCTGGACCCGGAGCTTAAAAAATTCCCCCCCTTTTTATACTCTACCCAACGAATTTTTTTTTGATAAATTGAAAATTTCAAATCAAATATTTTGAAAGCTTGGTATCAAAACTTAATTAATTAATGGGATTTTCTTTGTGTCCATAATTTTTCTTTGGATTTACCAAACTTATTAGGTATTGGGTTGGGTGTATAACAAAAAACTTGAAATCTAAGGATGAATTTCTATCGGAATTTTGCTAGATTAAAACTTTTTGTAAAGAAAAAATAAAAATACAACGTATTATTTTGAAAAGTGAATAAGTCGATGGGGATTATAATCTTCCCCATCCCCCAAAAACCCACAAAAACGATAAAATTTTGTACCTTGAGCTTCAATTTTGTTATAGTAACTTTCCAGTAGACAAAAAAGTTTTTATTATACATACCACACCACAATATGAGAATGAGATTCTATTTCATATTGATCAGTTCAAAATAACTATTAGTTAAAGGTAATAAGAAAGTAAGAATGATTCAATTAGCCAATTGATCGATTCATTTCAATTGAATTTACCTTATTTCAATACTTTATTATTATTACCTGTTTGTACTTGTTTGTCGCACAAAAAAACTTTTTGAATTCCCAGTAGAAAGAGATTTTGCTAAAGAAAGCGCTTTTACTGCCACTAAATATCCTTTGAATTTCCAAATATTTTTACGAATACGCTTTTTTGAGATAGAAGTACGTTTCTTTGGAACCGCCATTCAAAAATAAAGAGGTTACTCATTATTATAGTTAAATGTGAAAGACATCTATTGGTTAAACAAAATAGATTTTTTTTACACTATTATTATATACAATAATACAATATCCAAAATGAAGTCAAAGAATAGTTGAATAGTTTTTTTTTTATTTTTTTGTGTTACTATTTGAATATATCCTCATTCAGATTCATTTCGATGGGATTCGCTGCTCTAGAAATCGAATTGCTTGCCGTTAAGAATAAAAAGGGGGTTCAATTGAGTTTCTCGGGATATTTTGGTCGTGTTAGTTATTGTTATATGTAATTTATATTTATACTTTAATATTAATAAAAGTTCAAATTGATCGAAAAGTTTTATAAAAACTACCTGCTTTTCTTTTAAAAATAAAAAAAAAAAAAACACTACTGTAAAATGCAAATTATTTTTTCTCTTAATTTTAATTGATCAAGTTAAAGTAGACCTAATGAAAATTAGAAAATTCGAATCAGTTAATGAGTTAGTAGTTAATTGATTGATACGTAGCTTGATAATCAAAGAAGAACGTTTTAGTATTCTTTATCTAGCAATTATATGCAAACTGAAGCGCGGAGTAACGAAATTACAGATATCATAGAATTTTCTATAATTATAATTAATTTGTTTGATTGGAAAGCATGTAAGCAACTCAATCAGTTCTACAACGAACTAGTTAATTATTATGACAAAATTAACTAAAATAATGATGTCTTTTTTTTCTGTATGATTAGAATTTTTCATTTTATTTGATTATTTTTTTTTGCTCTTTCCGAAAGAAATAAGAACTGGTGAATCTGAAACAATTAATAAATAATAAAAAATACAATAAGTTTAATTATGGAACATACATATCAATATGCATGGATCATACCCTTCCTTCCGCTGCCAGTTCCTATAGCAATCGGAGTGGGACTTATTCTTGTTCCAACAGCAACAAAGAGTCTTCGCCGTATGTGGGCTTTTCCTAGTGTTTTATTACTAAGTATCATTATGATTTTTTCAGCCGATCTGTCTATTCATCAAATAAATGGCAGTCTTATTCATCAATATGTATGGTCTTGGACTATCAATAATGATTTTTCCTTAGAATTTGGCTATTGGATCGATCCACTAACTTCCGTTATGCTACTATTAATCACTACTGTTGGAATAATGGTTCTTATTTATAGTGACAATTATATGTCTCATGATCAAGGATATTTAAGATTTTTTGCTTATATGAGTTTTTCCAATGCTTCCATGATGGGATTGGTTACTAGTTCCAATTTGATACAAATTTATATTTTTTGGGAATTAGTTGGAATGTGTTCGTATCTATTAATAGGGTTTTGGTTCACACGACCACTTGCCGCAAGTGCTTGTCAAAAAGCCTTTGTAACTAATCGTGTAGGGGATTTTGGTTTATTATTGGGAATTTTAGGTTTTTATTTTATAACGGGTAGTTTTGAATTTCGGGATTTGTTCGAAATAACCAATAACTTGATTGAGAATGGTGGGGTAAATTCTTTATTTCTTACTTTGTGTGCCTCCTTATTATTCGTCGGTGCAGTTGCTAAATCGGCACAATTCCCTCTTCATGTATGGTTACCTGATGCCATGGAGGGGCCTACCCCTATATCAGCTCTTATACATGCCGCTACTATGGTAGCAGCGGGAATTTTTCTTGTAGCTCGGCTTCTTCCTCTGTTTACAGTTATACCCTACGTAATGAATTTCATTTCTTTGATAGGTATAATAACAATACTATTAGGAGCTACTTTGGCTCTTGCTCAAAGAGATATTAAGAGAAGTTTAGCCTATTCTACTATGTCTCAATTGGGTTATATTATGTTAGCTTTAGGTATGGGGTCTTATCGGGCTGCTTTATTTCATTTGATCACTCATGCCTATTCGAAAGCATTATTATTTTTAGGATCCGGATCCATTATTCATTCAATGGAAACCATTATTGGATATTCGCCAGACAAAAGCCAGAACATGGCTCTTATGGGAGGTTTAACAAAATATGTGCCAATTACAAAAACTGCTTTTTTGTTAGGTACACTTTCGCTTTGTGGTATTCCACCTCTTGCTTGTTTTTGGTCCAAAGACGAGATTCTTAATGATAGTTGGTTGTATTCACCAATTTTCGCGATAATAGCGTGTTTCACGGCGGGCTTAACTGCATTTTATATGTTTCGAATGTATTTACTTACTTTTGAAGGGCATTTAAATGTTCATTTTAAAAATTATAGCGGAAAAAAAAATAGCTCGTTCTATTCAATATCTATATGGGGTAAAGAAGGAGCGAAATCGCTAAAACAAAATTTTGTTTTATCAACAATAAATAATAATGAGAGCGTTTCCCTTTTTTCAAAAAAAACGTATCCAATTGATGGGAATGTAATAAATATGGTGCGACCCTTTAGTACTATTACTCATTTTTCCAAGAAAAAAACCTCCACGTATCCGTACGAATCGGACAATACTATGCTATTGCCGCTTCTTGTATTGGTCTTATTTACTTTGTTCGTTGGATCCATAGGAATTCCCCTCGATCCAGGAGGAATGAAATTTGATCTATTATCAAAATGGTTAATTCCGTCGATAAATCTTTCAAATTTGACCAATTCTCTGGATTGGTATGAATTCGTGATAAATGCCATTTTTTCAGTAAGTATAGCCTTTTTCGGGATAGTTATAGCGTCTCTTTTATATATGCCTGTTTATTCATCTTTCCAGAATTTTGGCTTAATTAATTCATTTGTTAAAAAGGGTCCTAAAAGAATTTTATGGGACCAAATAATGAATGTTATATATGATTGGTCATATAATCGTGGTTATATCGACGTTTTTTATGAAACAATTTTTACTAGGGGTGTAAGAGGTTTAGCTGAATTTATTTATTTTTTTGATAGACAAGTAATTGATGGAATTACCAATGGGGTTGGTGTTACAAGTTTATTTGTCGGAGAGGCAATGAAATATGTAGGGGGCGGCCGAATTTCTTCTTATCTATTCTTGTATTTATTTTTTGTATCAATTTTTTTATTAATTTACTACGTTTTTAATTTCTAAATCTAAAACAGAAGTCTAGTCTATTAGAATAATTTGCAAATCGCTATCAAGATATCTATCAAATTCATATATATATATATATATTATATATGTATATGAATTTTTATCTATATTTATTTTTTCCTTTCCATTCACTCGGATCTCTTCCGTTTCATCTATTTTGTCCGGATCGTGATCGTTCCTTTCTTCCGAACAAAAGGAGGGGGATGGGGCTTCTTCAGTGGACCCCCCTTGCTCCTGTTTAGTCCCCTTCGTTTCGGAAGTTGTTTCTATTTCTACATCTGTTTCTTCCTCACTTTCCCCCCTTTCTTCTGTTTTTAAGGTTTCTTTCAGTTTCTTAGTGACAATAGGCGACGGTA